TTCGAGAGTCCAGGCTAAAAATACATGCATAGATAGTGGTCTAATGACAAGGGCCGACGACGGAAGCTCGGGACGGAGCCGTATGATGCGGAAGTCTCACGTACGGTTCCCTGAGAAGGGAGTGGCTACCTACTGGAGCTTCGACCAACCACCACCGGTCAATTCCGCTTTGGGGCCACCCCTTACTCTACCATTATTATAGGGGTATGGGGTTCGAGACAAAGAAAGATCAAGGCAGCATATCAGTTTTTCCTTTATACTTTACTTGGATCTGTTTTTATGCTATTAGCTATTCTGTTGATTCTTCTCCAAACAGGAACCACCGATTTACAAATATCATTAACCACAGAATTTAGTGAGCGGCGCCAAATCTTTCTATGGATTGCTTCTTTCGCCTCTTTCGCCGTCAAAGTGCCTATGGTACCAGTTCATATTTGGTTACCCGAAGCTCATGTAGAGGCACCTACGGCAGGATCCGTCATCTTGGCAGGAATTCTTTTAAAATTGGGAACCTACGGGTTTTTAAGATTTTCAATACCCATGTTTCCCGAAGCGACACTTTGTTCCACTCCTTTCATTTATACTCCAAGCGCGATTGCTATAATATATACTTCCTTGACCACTTCAAGACAGATCGATCTTAAGAAGATCATTGCTTACTCCTCAGTAGCCCATATGAATCTGGTGACTATTGGTATGTTTAGTCGGGCGGCGGCCGTTAGGTCACCTATTTTGAGTTATGGACACACAAGGCCAAAACATGTGTGCCGGGCGTGCGACCCATCAACCTACTAGCAATGGGGGAGAAAAGATAGCATGTCGCAACAAAAGCTTGATTCTAGGCGTCAGCAAAACACTGCCGTCTATTCCAAAAACAAAAGCCCCTTAGCGCCCCGGGACGGGAGTGGGGGACGGCCCTACGCGCAGGCAACAGCAGCACCGGCTCTACGAAGTCAGAATCGAATCTTTCTGTTGGCTTTCCCAATTCATTCGTGAATAAGAATTCAAGGGCGTTACTAGTTGCGAGCGCTTCTAGCTGCTTCGCCTGCTTGCTTCTTATTATGGCGGCTATCTATGTTGGCGTGGCGGAAATGAACGAAAAGCGATATGAACGTGCTATTTTCAAATCGATTGATAGATAGCCTGATCTGTTCTGATAGATCGAAAGAGTAGGAATGGCTAGAGAGGAAATCTCCTCTTTCTATCTATTGATGAGACAACTATCGATTCTTGATCCATCAGAAAGAAAAGAAATCGATATGTATCTGATGGAGTCTACATCGTACGTAGAGCGCCCAAGCGCTTTTTTGGCCAGCTCAGTTCTCTTATCCATCGGTCCAATGCACTGGACTCATCTCATGGAGGGAAAAGCCAAAATGTAGTTGTGTTGTTGTTGTTGGCCGCCTCGACGCATTCCCTTCTCCCCCCGGCATCGTCCCACACAGAAAGAAAGAGCGCAGAGCCCCGGCCCGACCTCTAGGTCCGCTAACGTAAAGCGAGGAGTTGAGCCTGAACTGGCGAACCGAAGTCACTTTCGGAACCATACTTCCTACAGCTAACACGTGTCCAGTCCAGCGGGAACGCGCAGCGCAAACGACCGTGAGCTGCTATACCGAATCCCCCGCTGGCCATCGGGGACCGAGTGGTAAGGCCATGATCCGCAGGGGAACGGATCACTCATTCTTCCATTGGGGACAGGTGCACGAACGACAACTCCAAACGTCACACATCCGCCGCCTACCTACCGTTTAGGTGGCACCAGCGATATCCAGCTAAGGTAAGGAACTTCGTGTCGCGGCTGCTCCACTCCGCGCTGCGGTATCATGAACTGAACTTCGTTGCCTTCCCGCGCGCGAAGCGAATGGGCGTTGTGCTGTGGGTCAGTTTCGGGGCGGGGGGCGAAGAGAGACCAGAAGAATGATTCATTTGGATCGACGAGCTTTTTCAGCTCCAAAACGAACGAATCAATGGAATGTCTGTCTATCCATGAACATCTATTCTATCTGTATATCTAGGGGATTCTCTCTATCAAAAAAAAATCTTTTTTGGCATGATATGATCGCCTAGCCGTAGCCGCATATCAGCTGCGCTCAATATGCGGGTTGGATCAGATCTTTCGCTTTGACGGAAGCTTTTGGACCTAGCGAAAAGGACTTTAAGCCTTCGCGCAAGCAAGCGCGAGAGAAGCAAGCAAAGTAGAATAAGCTTTTCCAGAAGCAAGACGAGGAAGCGGAGCTGTCTACGAAGCGGTCGCTTCCCCCGACCGACTCAAATACAACAGTCGCGACCTACTTTGATTCAAAAGAAAGGCGAAGGCTTTGGCAACAAGCAAACGGCTTTCTATCATAGTTGCAAGGGTTCCAAACCTTAACTACAACCTTAAGTACAAAAGAAAGGCTGCTTTCGGTTGGTTTCATAAGGGGGCTGCTCACTACAAGCTATAGCTCTCAGCGCTTTCTTAGATTGAACGGCAATAAGAGTTGTCGACGTTCAATCTCTAAGGCGGGTTTCCGCTGAGAACTGAATAGTGTTCGTGTCCAAAGGTGAACAAGGCCCTAGCTTCTAGAGTTCGCTGCTTTTCCCAGGCCGGAGAAGGGCTCGCCTTTGTTTGATATGTTCATTCAGTACCAATACAAACAACAATTCCACCAAAGTGGAAGGGCCACTATAGAAGGTAGAAGTAGCCTATAGTATAGTAGTCGGCCCGTAATGCCTCCCTTCATTTGCTTGCCTCCTTCTAGCTCAGAATGCTTACCCTCCTGCGCCAAGTCGATCTTTTAGGCTTGGCTTCGTCCCGGAAGCTATCGCTTCGACGACGAGTCGCTTCTACCCTTCTCTACTCTCTCTGGCAGAGAAAGCTCGAAGAGCTTCCCTTCATTCGCTTCGCGAGAGCCGCACAGCACATAGCTGGAAGTCAGAGGGCCCATACTACCTGCCTAACCCTTCGCTCCGAGGGACCGTAGATCGGAAAGCGCCTTCTAAACCACTCCATTCATCCAAAAGAGAAGGGAAGGGGCCTATGTCTTTGCATGACCCCTGCAGATTTGACCCTATCTACACCCGGAGCCAATCCCCTATCGGTCCTGCCACCACGCCGCAGAACGGGAGCTCGTGTGAAACCTTTTCTTTTTGGCGTAAGAGCGGTGGAACGTAACAAAATATTACGGTCGCGTAAGAGTTGGGCCGGAGGTACGGTAAACTCGTCCAAAATAGGACACCCGAAGGGCCCGGCACGCACAATCCTATCCTATCCGAGTCCGAGTTTACCCCTTGGATTTCGGACAACCGTCCGTAGCATCATAAGGAGGACCTCCCTTTCGAGGTACAAAAATGGTACGGTACATAAGAGGTTGGTCTTTCTCAACGTGGTGTATAGCACGAAAAACCTTTCGATACAAGATAGAGCCGTTCACATGAAAGAAGAGAATCAAGGATTGATTCTCTTCTTTCTCTTTCTCGAGGGGGAACATTCGGGCGCATTTATCAAAATCCTCTACTGCATCCAGGATCACAAGTGGAACGCTAAGCAGAGGTGGGAAGGCAGCGAGCTCCGCAACAAAAGCGAAGCGAGCCCCTTACTCACTTCTCTCTAGAAAGCCCTATGAGTCAAGCTTGAAAGCCGTTGCGCGCTACTAGCGCGCATCCTTCAGCTGGCTTCAAAGTGCTAGTTGTAGCGCGCTAGCGCCTCTATAGAGTCAGGCTCTTCTGTGGAGTCGTAGTCCACGAGCCTTGTCTTCTCTCCAACGACTAGCTTCCCTTTCTTGTTCCGGTCCGACAACGAGGACGCTGCCCTGCCCTTCTCCTGCCGTGGAAGGACTTCAGCCTGTGGTGTGGTCCAACCCATGGGCGGAGTCGCCCTCATCCCCCCCATTGCTCAGCGCTCCCTGCTGCTTCGCTGGGCTTTACCCGTCCCCGGCGTGGACGCGGGCTTCTATAAGAGAATGAAAGGCTCTCAACACAAGAAAACGCGAACGGCGCGGATCCCACCCGAGTTCGTTTTCTGCCGCTGGGGAAAGACAGCGCGGCCCCCTCTCGGGAAAGGGGAGTGGGGGTCAAACAAGCTCTTGCTGCAGAGGGGGCCCACAAGCACCCGGCCCCCCTTCTTCTTCAGTAAAGCCGACCCTTTTTTTTCGCCAGTGCTGACGCAGTGCGCACGTAGATAAGGAAAGCAAAATCCCAGTGGGGGGATGGGGGCCGGTGCCTTTCTTTTACGGCCTCAACTCCTATTTGTCAGCCGTGGGGAATTACTGCTCGGTCAGGGGGAGGAGAAAGGCTTGGGCCTACCGATCCCGATAGGACCTCATAAAGGAACGGGAGCTGTTGAGAGGTTCCATATTGCCGAGCCGGGGCAGCACTTCTGTACGTGATCGTAGTATGTCACGTCGTCTCGTCCCCGCTGCATTGAGCGGTCAAGGCCTTACCCTCTTCCTGATGCAGGAAGAGCGGCCTTGGGATCGGCGGCTTAGCTCGCCTCCTAAGAGAGTACCTATGCACTATGTTCCGGTTCACTGAGTTGGAAGATAGAGTTGGGGCGGGGTCTACGATGTGATACTAAAGTATGACCCGGGGAGATAAATGCTAACTATGGGTAGGAAGCAGGAACCATTATGTAAAAAATTTCGTGGGGTTAAAGATCTCTTATACTACCATCGATCGACAGAGCGGAACGACCAAAAAAAGAAGTGAAGTTAGAAAGCCGTATGATAGGTGGTAACTATCTTGTACGGTTCGGGGGGTAATCGGCGTACTCCGATCAGTGGGGGGAATCTTTGGCTCTATCGAACATACAGGGAATTGGAGGTAGCATTCCACCGATGTTAAGTCATGGACTGGTTTCTTCAGCCCTTTTTCTATGTGTTGGTGTTCTATATGACCGACATAAGACTCGACTTGTTAGATATTACGGAGGTTCAGTGAGCACCATGCCGAATCTCTCTACCATTTCCTTCTCTTCCACTTTGGCCAATATGAGTTCACCTGGTACTAGCAGCTTTATCGGGGAATTTCCCATCTTAGTAGGAGCTTTCCAAAGAAATAGCTTAGTAGCCACATTAGCAGCGCTTGGGATGATTTTAGGCGCGGCGTATTCCCTTTGGCTATACAATCGTGCGGTTTCTGGAAATTTAAAACCCGATTTCCTCCATAAATTCTCCGATCTAAATGGCAGAGAAGTTTCCATATTTATACCTTTTCTTGTTGGAGGGGCGACCGTCCGTTGAACTACCAAAGAAAAAAGGGTAAACCAATGTGATCATGACATTGTAGGTGCTTGCGATGGGACGGATGCGACTTCCCGTTCTTGCTTTGGGTGGCATAGCCCGTTGCAGAAGTCCCCCTTTTCTTAATCCATTTCTTTAGTCTTTAGGGAGCTTGACTTTATTAAAAAAATCAGGCTCGCGCCGGGGCCGTTTTTTGACTGAGCCATATCTTGCGGGGTGGGACCGAGAGAAAGAAAGGACGGGGGGCAACCATGCATGGTACTTCTCGACCGTGTCTCCGAGGGACAGTTGAACGAACGACTCATGAATGCTGCCGGGTTGGACGAGCCAATAACTCGAACGCGTTCGGTCTGTTTTTTGAGCAAGAATCACAGCGTTACCTTACCTTCACCATGATACGGACTCCAAGTTCTTATGGCAGAGCACGAGGAGATTTATCATCAATATGATGATGGGAATGGAAACCAGAAGCACGACCGGGGTCTTCGTGGTCCAAGATAATAAAACCATCAGTAAGAGTCACGTAAGCATGAGACTTTTTGGTAGTACCGGTGAACCAGATGGCCGCGGCGATGGAATCTGGGACGGAGGACTCGTAGTATCTCTCTAGATCTGGCAAAAGCGAAAGAGCCCCTAACGTAATTCGAATGGGGACTGACCGCGGAGCCCACTCTGGCCTCGCAGGGCGGGCCCCTGTGGTTGCGAGCTGGAGCTGCCATAGCTTATGGCTAGAGCAATGGGAGTGGGCCCCAGCAGAGAAAACAGTAAGGATAACGAGCGCTCCGCCCGCTTGGCGGGCGGCAGGAGCAGCGGGCAAGTTCTTGGTAGGCCAACAGCCCTGTGAACCGGGCGGGGCACTCGACAAAAGGGGAGCACGCTGAGCAAGTACGGGCCCGCTCCGCTTTATTAAAAGCGAGGACCACTACGGGAGGTCAAACTAAGGACCTATGGAAGTCGGGGCCCCGGTCAATATTGGATCAAACAATAGGGGGCCGTAGCACTGACCTCTTTTTTTTTTTTTTCAATACAATAGGGGAAAAGATCGTACAGTTCCCTACCGAGACAACAGAAACTCGCAACGGATCCTCCGCGCGCTGGACATACCTCGTCCGTCCGTCTTTCTCGTGGCGGGAACAGAACAACAGGGAAAGACCCGACCGACCTGCCCAGGGCTCGAGGGCGAGCTTTATTGTTGAGAGAATGGGGAGTGAATCGAAAGGCTTCCGTTTTCGTTCTTGGTTTGGGGGCTTTCGGGCTCCTCTCGATCTTATTCGTAGTTGGGAAGGGGGAAGGAGTCTAAATCAATGGACATTAATGAACCATCATTGATGGACGTTGCACATGACACGATCAATTCGACTCAAGGTCTGGCGCTAATAGAAGTTGCTTACTCTCCTAGTAGCGAAGGAAAAGGGCAGGGCTTTTTTCGTAGTAATAGTGGACGGGTCTCATGAGATCTATGCCGACCGTCGGAATCAAATGAAGGTCGAAGGACCATTCGATTCATTAAGAGGCATAGATCTAGGCCTCTTTGTTTGGTCAATCACCAAAGGCGGGGGGAACCACTATGGACGAGACCGCCCGGCCTCGATTCTTTTGCATAGTCCGGGGGCCGGCCGCAGCAGACCAGCGGGGCATAGCGGCGCCCTCGGCTGGCGCCATTCCCGAACCTAGCAGCAGACGGGCGGGACGGGCCTGAATTCAGACCAGACTCTTCTTTCTTTGTTTGAGCTGCTCCCACGCGCGAAGACCGGAAGATCTCAGTTGTCCTGAACTGGACAAATACGTAGAGATCTTCGTGGGACCGGGGAGGGAGTCTCAATCGATCTTTTCTAGGATTCCTTATCATGCCACGCACGGAGATCTTTCCATTGATAGAGTTGAGGGCTCCCCATTGAACAAAGTCTTAAAGGTTAAGTTACTACCTGCCTCTACGGAAGAGGTGTACTTTGTACCGCCGGGAGGTCATATAGATCGGAACCCGGAGCGATAAGAACGAAAGCCCTACCCACAGCTACAACTACTGGCGCTTCAAAAGGCTTAGATTCTAAGGGCGCTACTGAAAGGCTTTAGGTCGTGGTTTAGGGAGGTTTGGAACCCTTCCCCTATTTCGGCATTTCATTCTCTATTTGGCCCGCCTCAAACAAAATGAGAAAAAAAAAGGAGAGGCCTATTGATTCGAAGTCACTACGGTCAATAGCAACGCTCTTTCTTTCCCGGGTCTCCTTTCGAAGTAAAGGCCTTCGCATTCCTAATCCGGTAGGGCCGGACGCCTTTGTTT